CGATATATAAAAAATGATCGATTTGAAAATGTTGTACGAAATGAAATCTCACAATATTTTTTTTATACATGTCCAAGTGATGGAAAAAAAAGAATATCTTTTACATATCCACTCAGTTTATACACTTTTTCAGAAATGATAGAACGGAAAATTTTTTTGTACACGACAGAAAAAATATCCCGTGAGGGCCTGTATAATTATTGGGTTTATACCAATGAACAAAAGAAGTACAACATGAATAATGAATTATTAAGTCGGATAAAAGTTCTAGAAAAAGAAAAGAGATCTCTTGTTATAGATATGCTCGAAAAAAGGACCAGATTGTACAATGATGAAAATGAACAAAAATGCTTGCACAAAACATATGATCCTCTTTTGAATGGACCATATCGCGGAACAATAAAAAAATTATATTCAAAGAATGATTTAATCAGCAATAGAAATAGAACAACGGAAGATGCCATAGAAACGTTTTGGATAAATAAGATTCATGATATACTTTATATATATAATGATTCCCGAAAATTTGAACATAAAAAAAATTTACTTGATGGGGAATCGGTATTGAATTTTATTGGAAATTCTTTATCCTCAATATCAATAGGGAAATTTTCTTTTGAATCCACACATAGTTTTAATTTGAAAAAATTTTCTTTGTTGTCTTTATTAGCAGAACAAAAAACGATTGATTTAGAAAGTCAAGCAAAAGCTTTAAAATTTCGAATTGATGGAATTACAACTGATCTCAATGATGAAACGACAATTCGAAATAAATCTATTGGAATAGAAGAAATTTTGAAAAAGGTTCCTCGATGGTCATATAAATTGACCAATGGTTTAGAAGAAGAGGACGAAAATGAAGAAGAATCAACGGAAGATCCCGGGCTTCGTTCAAGAAAAGCCAAACGTGTGGTAATTTATACTGATAACGATCAAAATACCAATTCTATTACTACTAATAATAGTATTAGTAATAATGATGAAGTGGAAGAAGTAGCTTTGATACGTTACTCACAACAATCTGATTTTCGTCGGGATATAATCAAAGGATCCATGCGTGCTCAAAGACGTAAAACAGTTACTTGGGAAATGTTTCAAGCAAATATGCATTCTGCACTTTTTTTGGATCGAATAGACAAAACATTTTTTTTCTCTTTTTTTGATATATCTGAAATGAGAAATAGAATTTTTAGGAATTGGCTGAGAAGAGAACCAGAATTGAGAATTTCCGAATGTGAAGAAGAGACAAAAGAAAAGGGGAAAAAACACAAGGAAAAGAAAGAGGAAAATAAACGGATACGGATAGCAATATCCGAAACTTGGGATACCATTATATTTGCTCAAGCAATAAGGGGTTCCATGTTAATAACGCAATCTTTTCTTAGAAAATACATTATATTGCCCTCATTGATAATAGCTAAAAATATCGGTCGTATATTATTATTCCAATTCCCCGAGTGGGACGAGGATTTGAAAGAATGGAATAGGGAAATGCATGTTAAATGCACCTATAATGGTGTTCAATTATCAGAAACAGAATTTCCAAAGGATTGGTTAACAGACGGTATTCAGATAAAGATTCTATTTCCTTTCTGTCTGAAACCTTGGCGAAAGCCTAAGGTACGATCTAATCTAACGAAAAAAAAAAGAAAAAAAGAAAATTTTTGTTTTTTAACAATCTGGGGAATGGAAGCAGAACTTCCCTTCGGTTCTCCCCGAAAACAATCTCCTTTTTTTGAACCTATTTATAAGGAACTCGAAAAAAAAATTCGAAAAGTAAAAAAGAAATTTTTTCGAGTTTTAAGAGTTTTCAAAGAAAGAAAAAAATGGTTTCTGAAAGTTAGGAAAGAAAGAACGGGATGGATCCTCCCAATAGTTCTAATTCGAAAACAAATAATGAAAGAATTTGAAAAAGTAAACCCAATTTTCTTATTTAAATTGAGTAAAGTAAAAGTATATGAACCACATGAAAAGAAAAAAAATGACAAAACTCCTAATAAGATTACTCGTGAATCGAGTATTCAAATTCGATCTATGAATTGGACAAGTTATTCACTCATAGAAAAAAAAATGAAAGATCTTGCCGATAGGACACTCACAACAAGGAATCAAATAGAACAAATCACAAAAGACAATAAAAAAATAGCTATAATTTGTGATGGTAAAAGATTGGAATCGTGTAAAAATATTTTTCAGATACTCAAAAGACAATACATTCGATTATTACGTAAATCAGATTATTTTATGAAATCTTTCATCGAAAAAATATACATAAATATCTTCCATATTTTCAGTATCAATATACAACTTTTCTTTGAATCAAAAAAAAAAAATTTGAATAAATCTACCATTTACAACGATGAAACAAATCAAAATACAATGAACTTTATTTCGACTCTAAAAAAGTCCTTTTCTAATAGTATTAATAGTACTACTCTTATTACTGAAATTAGTAATAATTCAAATATTTATTACAACTTATCCTCCTTGTCTCAAGCATATGTATTTTACATATTATCGCAAACTCAATTATTTAACAAGTATGACTTGAGATCTATACTTCACTATGACAGAACTTATCCATTTCTTAGGGATACAATTAAGAATTATTGTATGACACAAGGAATATTTGATACCAAATCAAGGTACAAGAAAATTCATAAGTCTGAAATAAATGAATGGAAAAACTGGTTAAGGGATCATTATCAATACAAATTATCTCAGACGAAATGGTTTCGATTAGTACCCCAAAAATGGGGAAATAAAGTAAATAAACATTATATAATTCAAAATAAAGATAAAGACTCAATAAAATTGGATTCATATAAAAAAGAAAAAGACCAATTAATTCATTACATGAAACAAAATCATAATTATGATGCAGTGGATTCATTAACGAGTCAAAAAGAAAAATGGAAAAAACACTACAGATATGATCTTTTATCACATGAATATATGAATTATGGGAATAGAGAGGACTCATATATTTATGAATCCACATTACAAGTAAATGGGAACCAAGAAATTCCATATAATTTATACACAATGAAAGCCGAATCATATTATATATTAATAACTACAGTTATTAATGATTACCTAGAGGAAGGATATATTGTTGATATGGATCAAAATATGAATAGAAAATATTTTGATTCTAGAATTCTTTGTTTTTCTATTAGAAAAAATATTGATATTGAAGCTTGGATCAATGCGCATATCGATACCAAGATTAATAAAAATCTTAAGACTGAAACTAATAATTATCAAAAACTTGAAAAAAAAAAACTTTTTGTTTTTGATTGGATAGGAATGAATGAAGAAAGATTATATCATAAGATATCAAATCCAGAACCTTGGTTCTTCCCAGAATTTGGGCTACTTTTTAATGCGTATAAAATTAAACCACAGATCATACCAATTCAATTACTTTTTTTTAATTTTTATTTCTATGAAAATCTTAGTCAATCTAATAACATTAACTTAAATCAAAAAAAGAATCCTCATATATCATCTAATCAAAAAGAATATCTTGAATTTGAAAATTCCAACCAAGAAAAAAATGAACAACAAGGCCAAGGAGATCTTAGATCAGATCTACGAAAACAAAAAAAAAAAAAAGATGTTGAAGAGAATCATACGAAATCAGAAATTAAAAAACATAAAAATAAAAAACAATCCAAAAGCAATAAGGAAGCAGAACTCTATTTTTTCTTGAAAAAATATTTCCTTTTTCAATTAAGATGGGATGACTCCTTGAATCAAAGAATGATCGATAATATCAAGGTATATTGTCTCCTACTTAGACTAATAAATACAAAGGAAATTGTTATATCCTCGATTCAAAGAGGAGAGATGTGTCTGGATGTGATGCTGATTCAAAAGGATCTAGCTCTTACAGAACTAATAAAAAAAGGAATATTGATTATCGAACCAATTCGTCTATTTCTAGAAAGGGGTGTAAAATTGATTATATATCAAACCATAGGTATTTCATTGATCAATAAGAACCAAACTAATGGAAAATACCTAAAAAAAAGATATGTTGATAAGAAAAGTTTCGATCGATACATTGGACGATATAACAATATGCTTGCGAATGGAGACAAAAATCATTATGATTTTTTTGTTCCTGAAAATATTCTATCTCCTAGACGTCGTAGAGAATTAAGAATTCTAATTTGTTTCAATTCCTGTAATTGGAATGTTGTGAATAGAAATCCAGCATTTTGCAATGAAAACAAGATAAAAAACTACAGACAATTTTTGAATAAGCATCTTAATACAGATACAAATAAATTCACTAAATTCAAATTCTTTCTTTGGCCCAATTACCGATTAGAAGATTTAGCTTGTATGAATCGTTATTGGTTTGATACCAATAATGGCAGTCGATTCAGTATGTCAAGGATACATATGTATCCGCGATTCAGAATTATCTAATGATATATTTCCTATCTAATCAGATAATATGCGAGATATCTAGTAGATAAAAGCAAAAAAAAAATATACATATATCCTGTTACATTCTAGTACATGATACTTGATTAAATAGTGTATTCATATCCATTCAACTGGATCTAGGAGGAAATCCGCAGAATCTTTTTTTTTTTTTTATATACAAAGAAATCATTCTCTTTCGTGAATGCAAAAATACCCTTTTCTATTTTCTATCTAATCAAATTTTCAATTCGATTTGAATGAAGTCAAAAAGTGGTATATGAATAAATCTAAATTTTTATCTGGTAGAGACAAAAATTACTGGCATAATAATTTATTATTTTTCCCGATCGGTAAAATCCACAAAAAAGAAAGAAAAAGATGAAAAAAATTTATGATCAAAAATTCATTCATCTCAGTTATTCCACAAGAAGAAAAAGAGAAAAACAAGGGATCTGTTGAATTTCAAGTATTCAGTTTCACCAATAAGATACGTAGACTTACTTCCCATTTAGAATTGCACAAAAAGGATTTTTTATCGCAAAGAGGTCTACGAAAAATTCTGGGAAAACGTCAACGACTGCTGACTTATTTGTCAAAGAAAAATGGAGTACGTTATAAGAAATTAATTGGTCAGTTGGATATTCGGGAACCAAAAATTCATTAATTTAAAAATTTCAAGATTCGTTTTGAATTTATTATTAGTTATGAGATTTTTCCTTTTAATGAAAAATTTAGGAAATAATGAATCGGGGAAGAAAAAATATGACTGTACCGGATACAAGAAAGGGTTTGATGATAGTCAATATGGGTCCTCACCACCCATCAATGCATGGTGTTCTTCGACTGATCGTTACTCTCGAGGGTGAAGATGTTATTGACTGTGAACCCATATTGGGCTATTTACACAGAGGAATGGAAAAAATAGCAGAAAACCGAACAATTATACAATATCTGCCTTATGTAACACGTTGGGATTATTTAGCTACTATGTTCACAGAGGCAATAACGGTAAATGCGCCAGAACAGTTGGGAAATGTTCAAGTACCCCAAAGAGCGAGTTATATAAGAGTAATTATGCTAGAACTGAGTCGTATAGCTTCTCATTTGTTATGGCTTGGACCTTTTATGGCGGATATTGGTGCACAAACTCCCTTTTTCTATATTTTCAGAGAGAGGGAATTACTATATGATTTATTTGAAGCTTCTACAGGTATGCGAATGATGCATAATTATTTCCGTATCGGAGGAGTAGCTGCTGATCTACCTTATGGATGGATAGATAAATGTTTGGATTTCTGCGATTATTTTTTAACCAGAGTTGCTGAATATGAAAAACTTATTACGCGGAATCCCATTTTTTTAGACCGAGTTGAAGGAGTGGGCATTATTGGTGGGGAGGAAGCAATAAATTGGGGCTTATCAGGACCCATGTTACGAGCTTCTGGAATACCATGGGATCTTCGTAAAGTTGATCATTATGAGTGTTACAATGAATTCGATTGGGAAGTCCAATGGCAAAAAGAAGGAGATTCATTAGCTCGTTATTTAGTACGAATAGGTGAAATGACGGAGTCCATAAAAATTATTCAACAGGCTATAGAAGGGATTCCGGGGGGGCCCTATGAGAATTTGGAAGTCCGACGCTTTGATTTTGATAGAGCAAAAAATTCTGAATGGAATGATTTGGAATATGGATTCATTAGTAAAAAACCTTCACCCAATTTTGAATTGTCGAAACAAGAACTTTATATGAGAGTAGAAGCCCCAAAAGGAGAATTAGGAATTTATATGATAGGAGATAATAGTGTTTTCCCTTGGAGATGGAAAATTCGTCCACCCGGTTTCATCAATTTGCAAATTCTTCCCCAATTAGTTAAAAGAATGAAATTGGCTGATATCATGACGATACTAGGTAGTATAGATATCATTATGGGAGAAGTTGATCGTTGAAATGATAATTGATATGACAGAAGTGCAAGCTATCAATTCTTTTTCTAGTTCGGAATCCGTAAAAGAAGTCTATGGACTCATATCGCTGTTTATCCCCATTTTGTCCCTTATATTAGGAATCATAATAGGGGTACTCGTAATTGTGTGGTTAGAAAGAGAAATATCCGCAGCGATACAACAACGTATTGGGCCTGAATATGCTGGCCCATTGGGAATTCTTCAAGCTATAGCGGATGGGACCAAACTACTTTTTAAAGAGGACCTTTTCCCATCTAGAGGTAATATTCGTTTGTTTAGTATTGGACCATCTCTAGCGGTTATATCGATTCTACTAAGTTATTTAGTAATGCCCTTCGGGTATCGTCTTGTTTTAGCCGATCTCAGTATCGGTGTTTTTTTATGGATCGCCATTTCAAGTATTGCCCCTATTGGGCTTCTTATGTCAGGATATGGCTCGAATAATAAATATTCCTTTTCGGGTGGTCTACGGGCTGCTGCTCAATCTATTAGTTATGAAATACCATTAACTCTATGTGTGTTATCAATATCTCTACGTGCGATTCGTTGGAACATGAACTTTTTCCTTCTCTACTCGAAATAAAGAAAAGAGCTTGAACGTATTGAATAGATATTCCCCTTTTTATTTATCATTCGGATTGATGAGTTAAACCAGATAGTTATATGAGTGAAAGAAAACAGCCTCTAAATTCGCAGTAAGAAGACAAAATCTCATTCCCTATGTACAAGAATAAAATGGAAGTAAACATAAGATAAGCAGTGTAAACAGTTTACCCCAAGATTAGATTCTTTGATTAGTTATCATATCTTGAAGCGGGCACAAAAGATCAACTGTATGGAGTTTCCACTACTGTTTTGTATGTATTACCATACCTGGGATCAATCTAAAATAGTGGACGGTTAGAAACACTAAGGTACACAAAAGATTAGTAATGGAGATAGTTTTAGGTAGGAAAAAAGAGGTATTTCCACATAAAAAGAATCATAAGAAGGGCTTTAAGTTGGTAGAAATGATCAAGCAGTACTTCCTCAAAATTCCGATCTAGAGTATGCTCCTATTCACTGATTAAGGGAATGACTATAAAGAACGAATTAATCCTTTTTTCGAAGTAGCTTCTTCTCAGAAAGAAGAACAGGAACAAAAGAAATGGAATACATACAATAATACAGACAATAAAAATATATATAGATAGAATAAGAAAAATGAAGAAAAAAAATAAATATTTTTTTTCTTCTATCCATACATATGGAATTCTTATCATGATTCATGAAATGAATTAGTCTCTAATTCTTTAATATCTATTGACATAACAAGTATTTTATTAAAGGATTAAGTTATTACTGAAACAAAGATAAATTTGAATTCTAAAGGATGAGAATGAGATCAATTCGGAAGTGTTTTTTTTTCTTATTCTAGCAGACGGAATTTCATTGGTCTAATTTGGGATTATGTGATGTATCTTTATTCTTCTATTTACATTTACCTACAAAGATGTTGACGAAATCGGTCCTTACATTTATTTGTAACCATAGAGGAGCCGTATGAAGCTGAGGTCTCATGTACGGTTTTGGAATAGCGATAGGAACAGTGAGTGATGTTATTATCGACTATGATTATCTAATAGTTTAAGTACAGTTGATATAGTTGAGGCGCAGTCAAAATATGGTTTTTGGGGGTGGAATCTATGGCGTCAACCTATAGGATTTATAGTTTTTCTAATTTCTTCTCTAGCAGAATGTGAGAGATTACCTTTTGATTTACCAGAAGCAGAAGAGGAATTAGTAGCAGGTTATCAAACCGAATATTCAGGTATCAAATACGGTTTATTTTACGTTGCTTCTTACCTAAATTTATTAGTTTCTTCATTATTTGTAACAGTTCTTTACTTAGGTGGGTGGAATTTATTTATTCCATACATATTCATTCCCGAGCTTTTGGTAAAAAATAAAATGGTTGTAGTCTTTGGAATGACAATTGGTATCTTTATTACATTAGTTAAAGCTTATTTGTTTCTGTTCATTTCTATCACAACAAGATGGACTTTACCTAGGATGAGAATGGATCAGCTATTAAATCTTGGATGGAAATTTCTTTTACCTATCTCTTTAGGTAATCTATTATTGACAACTTCTTTTCAACTTGTTTCACTATAAATAATAGAATATGATAACGATATTCTAGATTCCTAACCTTTCTCAAACAAGAAAAAGAAACATCACTTTATTCATGGATATCTACAATATGTTCCCTATGGTGACTGGGTTCATAAATTACGGTCAACAAACAATACGAGCTGCAAGGTACATTGGTCAAAGTTTTATAATTACCCTATCTCACACAAATCGTTTACCTGTAACTATTCAATATCCTTATGAAAAATCAATCGCATCAGAGCGTTTCCGTGGTCGAATTCACTTTGAATTTGATAAATGTATTGCTTGTGAAGTATGTGTTCGTGTATGTCCAATAGATCTACCCGTTGTTGATTGGAGATTAGAAAAAAATATAAAAAAAAAACAATTGCTTAATTACAGTATTGATTTTGGATTCTGTATATTTTGTGGTAACTGTGTCGAGTATTGTCCAACAAACTGTTTATCAATGACTGAAGAATATGAACTTTCCACTTATGATCGTCACGAGTTGAATTATAATCAAATTGCTTTGGGACGATTACCGATGTCAGTAATTGGAGATTACACAATTCAAACAGTTCTGAATTGGACTCAAATCAAAATAGACAAGAATAAACTACCTGATTCGAGAACGATTACCAATTACTAAGATTTTGTTTTAATATAGAACTTTTTTTCATTTTGGTTGATTAGTAACTCTTAATACTAACTATAATATAACCATTTAGTATTGAGAATTATTGTTTGATTTAAGCTGAAAATACATTTTTCTCATAATTTATTTCGGAATAAACAATTTGAATTACTCTTTTTCGAATAAAAATAGGAATAAGATTAAATTCAATTAGAAACATTTCATATACAAGAAAAAATAGAGTAACCCTTTTTCTGAATCATTCAGTAAGGTCATGAAATATTTCGACTTATTTATCTCTTATTTTATACATAATGGATTTACTTGGACCAATACATGATATTCTTGTAATATTTCTGGTATCAGTTCTTATATTAGGGGGTTTGGGAGTAGTATTATTTACCAATCTAATTTATTCTGCCTTTTCATTGGGATGGGTTCTTTTTTGTATATCCTTATTCTATATTTCATCAAACTCCTATTTTGTAGCTGCTGCGCAGCTCCTTATTTATGTGGGAGCCATAAATGTCTTAATTATATTTGCTGTAATGTTCATAAGTGGTTCAGAATATTCTAATGATTCCCATCTTTGGACCATTGGGGATGGGGTCACTTCAGTGGTTTGTACAAGTATTTTTTTTTCACTAATTACTACTATCCCAGATACATCATGGTACGGGATTATTTGGACTACAAGATCAAACCAAATTATAGAGCAGGACCTAATAAGTAATGTTCAACAAATTGGGATTCATTTATCAACAAATTTTTTTCTTCCGTTTGAACTTATTTCGATAATTCTTTTAATTTCTTTAATAGGTGCAATTACTATGGCTCGTCAATAATAAATACTTAGAATTTCAAATTCTAAATAAAATAAAAAATAGAAAGGTTTTCGTTAAATTTATTGCCAATACCCTCTTTTCTTTTGTAATTGTTCTATTTTAGTCAAGTGAATCGGTTGAATTATTATTCGTATTGAAATTTGATGAGGAATTAGTCAATGATGTTCGAACACGTACTAGTTTTGAGTGTATATTTATTTTCTATCGGTATCTATGGATTGATCACAAGTCGAAACATGGTTAGAGCACTTATGTGTCTTGATCTTATACTAAATTCGGTTAATATTAATCTCGTAACATTTTCTGATTTATTTGATAGTCGACAATTAAAAGGAGACATTTTCTCAATCTTTGTTATAGCTGTTGCAGCTGCTGAAGCAGCTATTGGTCTAGCTATTGTTTCGTCGATCTACCGTAACAGAAAATCAACTCGTATCAATCAATCCAACTTGTTGAATAATTAGTAGCAATAATCATAAATAACCATATAAATAAAGACATATTAAGACATATATATAATATTTATTGTATAATTTAGAATTTATCTATATAATATATTCATATTGATCTGATTAACCAATTTGAATTCGCATGTGCTATGACCACGTTTGTGAAAAGTCAGAATTTCTTAGCCCTTTCCTATGAACAGATTTAGAAATATTAATCCATCTTTAGATGGATTAATAAAATTTGATAAACCACTGATTCGTCTGGTGTTTATAATATTATAATATAAATATATGATTCATTTACTATGGATTTTACCAGACCAGATCGAAAAGTTTTATGTTCAAAACTGGAATTTGTAGACCCAATGTCGCATTCAGTAAAAATTTATGATACATGTATAGGGTGTACTCAATGTGTACGAGCCTGTCCCACAGATGTATTGGAAATGATACCTTGGAATGGATGTAAAGCTAAACAAATTGCTTCTGCGCCAAGAACCGAGGACTGTGTAGGTTGTAAGAGATGTGAATCTGCTTGCCCAACAAATTTTTTGAGTGTTCGTGTTTATTTATGGCATGAAACAACTCGGAGCATGGGTCTATCTTATTGATACGTTACAAAAAACTCCACTTGAATCATTTGATTCCTTTTTACCGACAAAAACCCGTACTCGATAAAATATATTATTCCGAGCACGGGTTTTTCTGGTCAAAGCGTATCTTGTCTTTATCACGAGTTATTTTCCTTGGTTAACAATAATTGTCGTTTTTCCAATATTTGCAGCTTCTTCCATTTTTTTTCTCCCCCATAAAGGGAATAAGGTCTTTCGATGGTATACTACTTGTATTTGTTTAATGGAACTCCTCCTAACAACCTATGTATTCTGTTATCATTTCCAATTGGATGATCAATTAATCCAATTGGAGGAGGATTTCAAATGTATAAATATTTTTGATTTTCACTGGAGACTGGGAATCGATGGACTTTCCATAGGACCCATTTTACTAACAGGATTTATCACTACTTTGGCAACTTTAGCGGCTTGGCCAGTTACTCGAAATTCGCGATTGTTCTATTTACTAATGTTAGTAATGTATAGTGGTCAAATAGGATTATTTTCTTCTCGAGACCTTTTACTTTTTTTCATCATGTGGGAGTTAGAATTAATTCCTGTTTACTTACTTCTATCTATGTGGGGGGGAAAGAAACGTTTGTATTCGGCTACAAAGTTTATTTTGTACACTGCAGGGGGTTCTGTTTTTCTCTTAATAGGAGTTTTAGGTATGGGTTTATATGGTTCCAATGAACCAACATTAGATTTTGAAAGATTAGCTAATCAATCATATCCTGTAGCATTGGAAATAATATTCTATTTTGGTTTCCTTATTGCTTATGCTGTCAAATCGCCGATTATACCCCTGCATACATGGTTACCAGATACCCATGGAGAAGCACATTACAGTACATGTATGCTTCTAGCTGGAATCTTATTAAAAATGGGAGCATATGGATTGATTCGAATTAATATGGAATTATTACCCCACGCTCATTCTCTATTTTCTCCCTGGTTGGTGATAGTTGGAACGATACAAATAATCTATGCAGCTTCAACCTCTTTCGGTCAACGCAATTTAAAAAAGAGAATAGCCTGCTCCTCCGTATCTCACATGGGTTTCATAATTATAGGAATTGGTTCTATAACCGACACAGGACTTAATGGGGCTATTCTACAAATACTCTCTCATGGATTTATTGGTGCTGCACTTTTTTTCTTGTCGGGAACGAGTTGTGATAGAATACGTTTTGTTTATCTAGACGAAATGGGTGGGATATCTCTTCCAATGCCAAAAATATTTACTATGTTTAGTAGTTTCTCGATGGCTTCTCTTGCATTGCCGGGAATGAGTGGTTTTGTTGCCGAATTAGTAGTATTTTTGGGGATAATTACCAGTCCAAAATATCTTTTAATGCCAAAGATTCTAATTACTTTTGTAATGGCAATTGGAATGATATTAACTCCTATTTATTTATTGTCTATGTCACGTCAGATGTTCTATGGATACAAGTTATTCAATGTCCCAAACTCCCTTTTTGTAGATTCTGGACCGCGAGAACTATTTGTTTCGATCTGTATCTTTTTACCCGTAATAGGTATTGGTATTTATCCGGATTGCGTTTTCTCACTATCAGTTGATAAAATAGAAGGTATTTTATCTAATTATTTTCATAGATAGTTTTCATTAATGAGAAAGTATTATAATTCTGTGGTTTTCATTTACTATTTTTTATTCCCCATACAATGGAAAAAAGTGAATTCAAATTGTAATTAGATACATCTCGAGTTTTGGAGAACTATGGAAGTGGTTCTCCAAAACTCGCACAAACTTTCATTATATATGGCCTGATATTCTTATCTTATGTATTTCTTTGTATTTTATGTTTATGTAATTTATTCAATTAGATTGTAATGTGAATGAACCATAACTATGTAGACCTATTCCTAATAGATTGATCCCAAAATAGCATATCCAAATTATAAGAAATCCTATAGAAGCTACAAGTGCTGGATTGGTACCTTGAAAATTGATATTTATTCTAATATGCGAATAAATCGCGAATATGGTCCAAGTAATAAATGCCCAAGTTTCTTTGGGGTCCCAATTCCAATAGGATCCCCATGCCTCATTAGCCCATACTGCTCCTGAAAGTATGCCCATGGTTAAAAAAATGAACCCTAAACTAATGATACGATAAGTCCAATAATCCAAACGCTGAGTCAATTGATATTTGTAATAATTTCGAAATGAAAGAAAAGAGGTGTTTTTAAAAACACCTCTTTTTTTATTCAAATATTCGGTCTCAGCAAAGAAAAATGACTTAATTAATAAATTTTTCCTTTTACAAAAAATATCCATGTTTTTTCGAAATGTAATAACTAAAAGAGCGACTGATAATAATGATCCGCATAAAAGAGTTGCATAGCTCAATAACATCATACTTACGTGCATCATTAACCATTGAGATTTTAGAGCAGGTACTAATATTGCAGATTGTCGCATTTCAGTTGAAAGACATGACGTGACGAAGCCTTGAGTAAAAATAACACTTGGTACGGTTATTACGCTTAAATCATTTTTATAATTCCTAAGATAGGGAATCATATGAATAATGGAGAAACTCCACGAAAGGAAGATTAATGATTCGTATAAATTACTTAACGGAAAATGCCCCGAATAAATCCACCGAGTAATTAATAATCCTGTTATAGAGAAAAAAGTGGATATTATCCCTTTTTCCGACGAATCACATAATCCTGCAATTTTGGGGATTAATAAGGTCATCAAATGAATCGTAATCACAATTGAAATGATCGAAAAAGAGATATGAGTTAATATATGTTCTAAAGTCACAAATATCATAAAAAAGGTCCCATTGCCAAATGGAAATCAGGAATTAAATATATTATAGAATGAATCTATTCTGCCCTTTTATGGGATGCCGCCACTCGGACTCGAACCGAGATGCTCTAGCACTGCTTCCTAAGAGCAGCGTGTCTACCGATTTCACCATGGCGGCTTGGCTTACTTGAAATAATAATAGTCGATTCATGTTGAATCGTCGAGATTCGACGATTCAACATGGATCGATGAATAAATACTCGTGTCTAGTCTAAATTAGACATATATATTTTATTTGAATGCTCAATCAATGATCTATCGTCATAGGGTTCAGTTTTAACAATCAATTTTCATGTCCTATAAAATTTTTCCGTAAGAGTTAGAACTGGATAGTTTTGCTCTCATATGAGATATAGAACTCAGAATGGAATCCTCTTTTTTTTGATGATTTTGTTCATGGATACAAAAAAATGGATTTTAGTAACGAACAAAATCAAATAACTATACCTGCTATTTCATATGTATCACAATTTCATCATTAAATCAAGAAATTTTTCTAACAATTTCGATACCTTACTTATTATTATTAAATATTTATTACTATTCCCTATTGTGTAAATAATTCTACATTTATGATAACATATTTCTCAAATCAATTAGGTTTTGGGGCTAGGCATATAACAAAAGAATTTCAATCTCTATTACAATTGTACTTTTTCCAATTTATTCGATTTTTCTATTGAAAAAAGTACAATTGATAGGAAAAAAACAACCATCTCATGAATTAAATATATATACTCTAATGAAAATAAAAAATAATACTTAGAACCCCGTAGCATCTGTCTATTGCTAATTCTTTTGTCTATAGACAGAATTATTACTATAGATAAAAGACAAAAGAATTGGTATTCCACATACCGCAACAGTTATTATTAACTAATATGTAAGAGTTCATTAGTTAATGTGAATCATTCATCTTAAAAAGTTTCCATTTTTGCGTGTTGTGTGTATTCAAATTATTCCAGGGCTTTATTATTTTTTTGTTGCACAAAAAAACTTTTTGAATGCCTAGTAGAAACCGATTTAGCTAAAGAAAAAGCTTTTATTGCAGCTAAATACCCCCTTTTCTTCCAAATATTTCTACGAATACGTTTTTTTGATATAGAAGTGCGTTTTTTTGGAACCGCCATTAAAAAAAAAGTTACTAATTTTTATTGTTCTATGTGAAAGACATGTATTGTTCAAAAAAAAATAGATTGTTCTTTCTTTTTATCTATATTTATTGCGCCAATAATAGTTTTATTTTCGTTTTTTTTTTTCATTTTCATAAAACATTTCATAACATACAAATATATAATAATAAATCATAGATAAATTCTATATAACTATATAAATATATACATATATATCATATAACATATCGTATTAACACTGGTTAATACTTGGTTAATACTAAAGTAGTTAAACAAAAGATTCCCTGGATCTTAATAAACAAAAGTTTTACTTATTAGATTTGAAGCCAATTAATAAAATTCGTAACATTTCAAATAAATTAACTAAAATAACTAGGTTTTTCATTTTTTTGAGTCGAGTTATTAGTGGCCAATATGATCCATATTCGAATCAAATATCAAATACTGTTTTGGTGTAACTTTTTCTTTACTTAAATTTAGTATATACTAGTAGTATGATTCAAAATTTCATATTTTGTATCTTAATTAAGTATCTATCTTTACTATTGAGCAGTAATATTTTCTTAGTTATTTGATCATATTATTTGCTATTTGCTTTGCCAACCGATTGTAATTTTTTTTTATTGTTCCCTTGGAATAATTGGTGAATTGAAAACAATTAAATTTTCAATTTATAAAATATAAAATAAGAGAAAAATTCGAATTTCTTTTTTTATGGAACATATATATCAATATGCGTATATAATACTCTTTCTTCCACTTCCAGTTACTATGTCAATAGGATTTGGACTTCTGTTTGTTCCGACAGCAACAAAAAATATTCGTCGTATGTGGGCTTTTGCTAGTGTTTTACTGCTAAGTATGGTTATGGGGTTTTCAGTCAATCTGGCTATTCAGCAAATAAATGGAAGTTTTATCTATCAATATCTATGTTCTTGGACCATCAATAATGATTTTTCCTTAGAGTTCGGATACTTGATCGATCCACTTACTTCTATTATGTCATTACTAATTTCTACTGTTGGAATCATGGTTCTTATGTATAGTGACAATTATATGTCTCACGATCAGGGATATCTGAGATTTTTTGCTTATATGAGTTTTTTCAATACTTCCATGTTGGGATTAGTTACTAGTTCCAATTTGATACAAATTCATATTTTTTGGGAACTAGTGGGAATGTGTTCCTATTTATTAATAGGTTTTTGGTTCACACGACCTAGTGCAGCAAGTGCTTGTCAAAAAGCTTTTGTAATTAATCGTGTAGGTGATTTTGGTTTATTATTAGGAATCTTAGGTTTTTATTGGATAACAGGTAGTTTAGAATTTAGAGATTTGTTCGAAATAGTTAATAACTTGATCCATAATAATGGGGTCAATTTACAATTTGCTATTTTATGTGCCTGTTTATTATTTCTTGGTGCAGTTGCTAAATCCGCACAATTTCCCCTTCACGTGTGGTTACCTGATGCTATGGAGGGACCTACTCCCATTTCGGCTCTTATTCATGCTGCTACTATGGTAGCAGCCGGAATTTTTCTTGTAGCACGACTTCGTCCTCTTTTTATAGTCATACCTTACATAATGAATCTCATTTCTTTAATAGGTATAATAACACTATTATTAGGAGCTACTTTGGCTCTTGCTCAAGGAGACATTAAAAGAAGTTTAGCCTATTCGACAGTGTCTCAATTGGGTTATATTATGTTAGCCCCAGGTATAGGTTCTTATCGAGCTGCTTTATTTCATTTGATCACTCATGCCTATTCTAAAGCTTTATTGTTTTTGGGATCCGGATCTATTATTCATTCAATGGAACCCGTTGTTGGATATTCGCCGGATAAAAGTCAGAATATGGTTCTTATGGGTGGTTTAAAAAAATATGTTCCAGTTACAAGAATCACGTTTTTATTAGGTACACTTTCTCTTTGTGGTATTCCACCTCTTGCTTGTTTTTGGTCCAAAGATGAAATTCTTACTGATAGTTGGTTGTATTCACCAATTTTCGCAATAATAGCTTATTTCACAGCAGGATTAACCGCATTTTATATGTTTCGAGTGTATTTACTTACTTTTGATGGCTGTTTGCGCGTTCATTTTCAAAATTATAGTAGCACTAAGCGTAGCTTGTTCTGTTCAATGTCTGTATCTGTATGGGGGAGAGAACCACTTAAAATAGACAATGAAAATTTACCTTTCTTAATCTTAAAAAGAAATATTAATAATAAGGTATTCTTTTTTTCATTTTTTTCAAAAGGTACATATAAAAATAAAATTTATAATAATGTAATAAATCGGATGCAATACTTTCGTACGTACTTTCAAAATAAATACACTTACATGTATCCTCATGAATCGGAAAATACTGTGCTATTTCCTCTGCTTGTATTAGTACTATTTACTTTGGTCGTTGGATTAATAGGAATTCCTTTTGAT